GTCTATTACCAGTTCTTCCTCCTGAGTTGAGACCAATCTATCATATAGATGAGGATAAACTAGTGACCTCGGATATTAATGAAATCTATAGAAGAATTATCTATCGGAATAATACTCTTACAGATCTATTAACAACAAGTATAGCTACGCCAGAAGAATTAATAATATCTCAGGAAAAATTGCTGCAAGAAGCCGTGGATGCACTTCTTGATAATGGAATCTGCGGACAACCGATGAGGGATGATCATAATAGAGTTTACAAGTCTCTTTCAGATGTAATTGAAGGCAAAGAAGGAAGAGTTCGCGAGACTTTGCTTGGTAAACGGGTTGATTATTCAGGGCGGTCAGTGATTGTCGTGGGCCCTTCACTTTCATTACATCGATGTGGATTGCCTCGCGAAATAGCAATAGAACTTTTCCAGGCATTTGTAATTCGTGACCTAATTAGAAAACATCTTGCTTCGAACATCGGAGTTGCTAAAAGTCAAATTCGAAAAAAAAAACCGATTGTATGGGAAATACTTCAGGAAATTCTGGATGACCATCCTGTATTGCTGAATAGAGCGCCTACTCTGCATAGATTAGGCATACAGGCATTCCTGCCCATTTTAGTGGAAGGGCGTGCTATTTGTTTACATCCATTAGTTTGTAAGGGCTTCAATGCAGACTTTGACGGGGATCAAATGGCTGTTCATGTGCCTTTATCTTTGGAGGCTCAAGCAGAGGCACGTTTACTTATGTTTTCTCATATGAATCTTTTGTCTCCAACTATTGGAGATCCCATTTCTGCACCAACTCAAGATATGCTTAGTGGACTCTATTTCTTAACGAGTGGAAATCGTCGGGGTATTTGTGTAAATAGGTATAATCCATGTAATCGTATAAACTATCAAAATGAAGATAATAACTATAAGTATACAAAAAAAAAAGAACCTTTTTTTTCTAATGCCTATGATGCAATTGGAGCTTATCGGCAAAAACGCATCAATTTAGGTAGTCCCTTGTGGCTGCGGTGGCGACTAGATCAACGCGTTATTGCTGCAAGAGAAACTCCCATCGAAATTCACTATGAATCTTTGGGGACCTATTATGAGATTTATGGACACTATCTAATAGTAAGAAGTATAAAAAAAGAAATTCTTTATATATATATTCGAACCACTCTCGGTCATATTTCTCTTTATCGAGAAATAGAAGAAGCCATACAGGGGTTTTGGCAGGGCTGTTGTAATTCTATGCTACCAGGGGGAATTCGAGTCTCACCGGGTTAACTAGGACTATAATTGCAATTGCGGAATTTCTACGTGAATCAAGATCTAGAAAAGGAAGTTTTACAATCACTGACTCAAACCCATTGTCAAATTCTACTCAGCGCAATATGGAGGTACTGATGGCAGAACGGCCCACTCAGGTCTTTCACAATAAAATGATAGACGGAACTGCCATGAAACGACTTATTAGTCGATTTATTGATCACTATGGAATAGGATATACATCACATATCCTGGATCAAGTAAAGACTCTGGGTTTCCGACAAGCTACCGCCGCATCCATTTCATTAGGAATTGATGATCTTTTAACAATACCTTCTAAAAGATGGCTAGTTCAAGACGCTGAACAACAAAGTTTTATTTTGGAAAAACACCATCATTATGGGAATGTACACGCGGTAGAAAAATTACGTCAATCGATCGAGATCTGGTATGCCACAAGTGAATATTTGCGACAAGAAATGAATCCTAATTTTCGGATGACCGATCCTTTTAATCCAGTCCATATAATGTCTTTTTCGGGAGCCAGAGGAAATGCATCTCAGGTACATCAATTAGTAGGTATGAGAGGATTAATGTCGGATCCCCAAGGGCAAATGATTGATTTACCCATTCAAAGCAATTTACGCGAAGGACTCTCTTTAACAGAATATATTATTTCTTGTTACGGAGCCCGTAAAGGAGTTGTGGATACCGCTATCCGAACATCAGATGCAGGATATCTCACGCGCAGACTTGTTGAAGTAGTTCAACACATTGTTGTACGTCGAACAGATTGCGGCACCGTCCGAGGTATTTCTGTAAGTCCTCGAAATGGAATGATGGCGGACAGGATTTTTATCCAAACATTAATTGGGCGTGTATTAGCAGATCATGTATATATAGGTTCGCGATGCATTGCTACTAGAAATCAAGATATTGGAGTTGGACTTGTCAATAGATTCATAACTTTTAGAGCACAACCAATCTCTATTCGAACTCCCTTTACTTGTAGGAGTACGTCGTGGATTTGTCAATTATGTTATGGCCGAAGTCCAGCTCATGACGACCTGGTCGAATTGGGAGAAGCTGTAGGTATTATTGCAGGTCAATCTATTGGAGAACCGGGCACTCAATTAACATTAAGAACTTTTCATACCGGCGGAGTATTCACAGGGGGTACTGCAGAACATGTGCGAGCCCCTTCTAATGGAAAAATAAAATTCAACGAGGATTTGGTTCATCCGACA